GCTTGGATCACATCGAGACAAATCGAAGCAGGTCGCCGGGCAATGACACGAAATGCACGCCGTGGTGGAAAAATATGGGTCCGCCTCTTTCCAGACAAACCAGTTACAGTAAGACCTGCTGAAACGCGTATGGGTTCGGGGAAAGGATCCCCGGAATATTGGGTAGCTGTTGTTAAACCGGGGCGAATACTATATGAAATGGGTGGAGTAACCGAAAATATAGCTAAAAGGGCTATTTTAATAGCAGCATCCAAAATGCCTATACGCACTCAATTTATTATTTCGGGATAAAAATGTAGAACGTACAGAAATGAGTCTTGGGGATGAAATAAAACCAACTATTTTTTTTAGACTTAGACAAACAATATTTCTTTGATTTTCTTCACCCTTTGCATTGGAAGACTAGATTCAAAAATTTATATGATTCAACCTCAGACCTATTTAAATGTAGCAGATAACAGCGGGGCTCGAAAATTGATGTGTATTCGAATCATAGGAGCTAGTAATCGGCGATATGCTCATATTGGTGACGTTATTGTTGCTGTGATCAAAGAAGCCGTACCAAATATGCCCCTAGAAAAATCAGAAGTAGTAAGAGCTGTAATTGTTCGTACCTGTAAAGAACTTAAACGTGATAGCGGTATGATAATACGATATGATGACAATGCTGCAGTTGTGATTGATCAAGAAGGAAATCCAAAAGGAACTCGCATTTTTGGGGCAATCCCTCGCGAATTGAGACAATTAAATTTTACTAAAATAGTTTCATTAGCTCCCGAAGTATTATAAAAAAAAGAGATCTGCATTTTTGGGGTATTTGAAGGGAAATAGATTAAGAACTAGATTAATTCGTAGCTTGTGTTTTGCGCATATACCTTGAAAAAAATTTATATTCATAAACCAATAAAAAAAACATGTTAATTATATCCAATTTTGGGACGCCAAAAGTTTTAGTTCATCATGGGTAGAGACACTATTTCTGAGATAATAACTTCTATACGAAATGCTGATATGGATAGAAAAAGAGTTGTTCGCATAGCATCTACTAATATTACCGAAAATATTGTTAAAATACTTTTCCGAGAAGGTTTTATCGAAAACGTCAGAAAACATCGAGAAAAAAGCCAAAATTTTTTGGTTTTAACCCTGCGACATAGCAGGAATAGGAAAAGACCCTATAGAAATTTGTTAAATTTAAAACGGATCAGCCGACCCGGTCTACGAATCTATTCTAACTCTCAACGAATTCCTAGAATTTTAGGTGGAATGGGGATTGTAATTCTTTCCACTTCTCGGGGTATAATGACAGATCGGGAGGCTCGACTAGAAGGAATCGGCGGAGAAATTTTATGTTATATATGGTAATCCATTGAATATCCAAATGAAATCCGAAACCTCTTCCTATTTGAGAAAAAGAAAGGGGGGTGAGTTGTCTAATATCGTTTCTCCTCCATTAGTTGATACCTCAAGGGGGCTTTACCTGGAATGAAAGAACAAAAATGGATTCATGAAGGTTTAATTACGGAATCGCTTCCCAATGGCATGTTCCGGGTTCGGTTAGATAATGAGGATCTGATTCTAGGTTATGTTTCGGGAAAGATCCGGCGTAGTTTTATACGGATACTACCCGGAGATAAAGTAAAAGTTGAAGTAAGTCGTTATGACTCAACCAGAGGACGTATAATTTATCGACTCCGAAACAAGGATTCGAAAGATTAGGCAATTTTTATTCAATATGATTCGAGATTAAAAATTTCAAGAAATTTATTTTCTACCAAGAAGTAGATTCAGAATTAAGATAAGGAATGACAAATATGAAAATAAGAGCTTCCGTTCGTAAAATTTGTGAAAAATGTCGTCTAATCCGTAGACGGGGGCGCATTAGAGTAATTTGTCCCAACCCGAGACATAAACAAAGACAAGGATAAAGGGATAATCAGACTCACTAAAGGGCTCAGCGTACAAATAAAGAATGTGTTTTGACTTGAAATGGATATATCCATATATTTCTGACTCATATTTATGAGATGATACAATATGGCAAAAGCTATACCGAGAACAGGTTTACGTAGAAATGTACGTATTGGTGCACGTAAAAGTGCACGTAAAATACCAAAGGGAGTTATTCATGTTCAAGCAAGTTTTAATAATACCATTGTCACAGTTACAGATGTACGAGGTCGGGTCGTTTCCTGGTCCTCGGCCGGCACTTGTGGATTCAATGGTACGAGAAGAGGAACACCCTTTGCCGCTCAAACTGCAGCAGCAAATGCTATTCGTACAGTAGTAGATCAGGGTATGCAACGAGCAGAAGTCATGATAAAAGGTCCCGGTCTCGGAAGAGACGCCGCATTACGAGCTATTCGTAGAAGTGGTATCCTATTAACTTTTGTACGGGATGTAACCCCTATGCCACATAATGGCTGTAGACCTCCGAAAAAAAGACGTGTGTAGAAATAAACAGTGAATGGATTTCAAGAGAAACAAGAGAAATAAATAA